GCACATACACAAATGGAATTCATTTCTTGTACGCTACAAAATGAATTTAACATAGTTACCCTGATAGAATACTTTTCAGATTAAACCTATCTCTTTTTCTGGTTCCGATTGTGTGTAATCTCAGTTACTAATTTGAATTTGAAACAATTTATCTCATTCAAATTGCACACTGAACTTTTGATATATGCGTCCCAGTCCTAATCCAAGGAAAGAGGATATTAATAAAAGAAAGATCAAACAAGGATCCCGCCTCTCTTAGCAAGGGAATGAATCATTTTTTTTCCTTTCTAAGGTAAAGATCCCATCGAAAAAAGAACAAATTCTAAAATAGTGAATTTGATGGAATATTAGATCTTTTAGACTGGGACTCATCTTTATCACACTTCTTTGTCTTCCAAGAAAATTAGATCATTAAAAAAACGGAGTTTAGAACTTAACTCAGTCTTTTTTTACATTTTACTTCTATTGTTTGTTTGGGTTTGTAACCAATGGAAGTGGAAAAACGGTCAGATGATACTTCATCAGATGATTGTACAAGGAAGGTGGTAGGTTATAGAAAAGAAAGAAAGAAAGAATGGAAAAGAATGATAAATAAAGGAATTCTTGATTAGATTAGATCAAGAATCCAATTTTGGATTCGGTATGGATAAAAGATCCTCTATGTTATACTATTCAATTCTCGACGATGAATCGATTTGATAGCTCAGATATTGTTATTCATGATATTGATCTGATTCAATATCATCGAGATATAATTCATCCCATTGAATTTACAGGTGAAAGATTTCTCATCTCTATGGGATTAAATCCCGAGTTATTGCGAAGTAAAAAAAACGAAACGATGAGATTATGGAAGTAAATATTCTCGCATTTATTGCTACTGCACTGTTCATTCTAGTTCCTACTGCTTTTTTACTTATCATTTACGTAAAAACAGTCAGTCAAAATGATTAATTTGAATGAAACTTGACTCCTTAGTTCTTATCAATGATTGAAGAAAGAAAATCAAAAGGATTCCAATTTCGCGTCTTAAATGGGACTAGAATCAGCAGTATTCTATGAGATCCGATAGTATGGTAGAAAGATTCATATATTTCTTTCTACCATACTATTTCTTACTGTTATTGTAGTGTATAAAGTTGTACTGTATAAAGATAGAGGCTTAATATAGATCAATCTAAAATATGTATCTTCATATTCATATATGTAGATATCAATTACATATATGTAATGTACATAGCACCCCAATTCTATTTCTTTGCTTCATCTATTTGATTTGTATTGATTCCAATCAAAAAATCGAGAGGCAACTCTTACGGTTCTAATTCCTAGATTTCTGATTATTTCCAATATGAATCCCGGTATCCATCGAAAGAATCAAATCAATGAAGGAAAAATGGTATAGGCATATATTAATAAAAAAAAACCAAGTAATCTTTTTTTTTTTGTTTTTTCGCATTCCGAAGAAGTAATTGATTGAGCCGTTGACAGATGATTCAAGGAGTTCTATGGGAACTTCTTCGGATTTCGAAAAGGAGTAGTAAACCTCATCGATTTGTAACGTTTGAACCATGATATGAAACGAGTTGATAAAGCATAAATCCAATTTATACAATAATAAAGTAAATGCGCAATATGTGACTTGCCCAAGGCAAGATCTTATTATGCGTAGTATCTCGTCGGACAATCGCTATGTCTATGTTGTTTCCCATAGAAAGTGCGTATCCACTTAATAACAGAACGACTTTCTCTTTGAACAGTAAAGAGGGAAACAAATAAAAAGGGTCCGTTGTTCCTCGTTGTCCATATATAATTCTGGTAAGAGCCGGTTCACCAAAATAGAAAATTTAGTAAGAATTCGGTTGGAAGAAATTTCCTATCATTTGTATCCCCTTTACTTTCGAAATACGAACATGGGAATCATTGAAATATCTGTTTGATTGAAAGGGTATTATTCATATAATACATTATTCCACCAGAATCCAATGGAATTTCGAAATAAAGATATTTTTATTTAAATTTCATTACTATTTTTAAATTAATATTTTCTCAGTTAAAAACGAGAATGATTTATAAAACAATTGATACAGTTTGATTTGATTCCTCAACTCAATTAGTAGTACCCTTAGAGTCCACTTCTTCCCCATACTACGAGCGAAAGGGAAAATGTAAAGACTACCATTAAAGCAGCCCAAGCGAGACTTACTATATCCATGTGAATTATGTCCCCTATCTCTATGAATATGAAGGAATTATTCCATTATTGCTCACTAATAATAGTGGAATCAATGGTGCAGAGTCAAAAAAAAAAGGGGGGGGATTCTGACCCAACACTATTGATGAACCAATCCAATAAATACATCTATAACAAGTTCGTATATGATTTCTAGTAGAATCGGGAAACATTAAGCACAAGCAAAATAAAATAGGCAGTGACACCCTTGGAAAGTATCAAGGGAGTGTTACTAATGGAACATGTAGGATAATAAAACCTATTGTT